GTAATTTGTTCTTTTATCCAAGAAAAAGTCTTTCTAGTTTGCATGGTCCAACCATTGAGCCCAAAAATGTCTACAATAAATTTGGTAGGTCGCTAACCTAGTTCCCTATCCGCAATTCTGCTATTTACTGGAATAATTTTACTGGAATAAATAATATTAATATATAGAATAAATCTTTGGGATGGGTATAAAAATAAAGAGTAAGTATGATTTTACATGCTTTGCTTCTGTACAACTACAAAGTAAGAAACGTTAGAATTGAATTGGATTAATATAAGTAGATCCTTTTTTAATCATTCATTGAATGATAAATCACTACAAGTGACGGAGAAACACGATTTAAATAACGAAAAATCAAAAATTTAAATAGAGTATCTAGAATGACTGGAAAAGTAGAAACAAGACCAGATATAATTTGATCATTATGAGCAAATCCAAAATCTTTGTAGACAAAGCCAATCATTAGTTCCCAACCATGGGGCGAATGGAATCCGATACATAAATCTGTTAATAAAAGAATCGAAAAAGCCTTTATTGTGTCACTTAAGTTATATAGGAATTCCTGAGCCCAAGAGTTAAGAATAACAAGTTCTTTATTACCCAAAATTGAATAACCACTTAGAATAACGAAACAGATTATATTTGTCAAGAAGTGCAAAATCGTATGGATATGATCCTCATTGTGTATCTTGATTAATTGGAGCGTTTCTTTGTGGATTCCTATACGAAGGTTTTGTAGATGTGTCTCCGAGTATTCCTTGATCATTTCCTCCAAAAGAAAGATTTCCTCCAATTCTATGAATTTTTCGAGAATATTTTTTTCTTGAATATCATTCAAAAAAATTTCAGATTGCCTAGTATTCCACAAATAAGTAACCCAAGATTCCAGACTTTTATTAAATGAGAGAGAAATCCACCAGGGCAAAAATACTATAGATGCAAGATATAAAAGAGGGTTGAATGCTTTCTTTTTTGACATTTTTTCATTTCGTCTATGAATTTTTAATGAACCGACCTCATTAGTTGACTCTACGCCATCCAATATTTCTCTCATGCATGAGTTCTATTACAAAGTATCGAACTTATGAATCTATTCACTGTTTTGTTTTGTGGTTGTTACGTTACGTATACGTCTTCTTTGACTAGAATGAGCGTTATGAAGAAACTTCAGTTAAGTTATGGTATAGAAAAGGGGGATTCTTTAGTTTTTCCTTACTGCTGAGAAAGCATTCACTCTCTCAGCTCATTTCTCAAAATACTTCAATCGGTACACGCAAGAAATAGGCCAATTCGGCAGCTTTTTGTTCGATTTCCCGTGGAGTAACATTCTCATCAGTACGAGTCAAGGGAATGGCCCCCTGGCCTCTGATATCCATATAAAGGACACGGCGAGCATAAATACCCTCTTTAACTTCTATTCTGACGGACTGAATATCCTTTATAAGGAATCGGAGGAAGATGCGACGATTTTTTCCAGGGAATCCCCAACGAAAAATACACACCATTCCTTCTTTTCTATCGAATCGATCATAACCACCCCCTACATTCCACGAAATTGTGCACCACAAATAGGAGCTAATAAAGAGACCCGCGATCCCATAGAAAGACATCACAATCCCTTGTGGAAAAAAAAGGATTTGCTGAGACGGAAATAAAGATATCAAGTTTCTCCCAAGATAACTGGAAGTTCCAACCAATAAGAATCCTAATGAACCTAAAAAAAGGATAACGGCCCAGCAGAAATTACTTGTTTTTCGCGACCCCGTTATAGGTTGTATCCATATATGTTCTGATCGACAACTCATACTTGATCTGGTTTCGTTTTATTGTAATTGAGAGAATACCCTAGACTTTAGTCTTTTTGTTTCCGAAGTAACTCTCATCAACTAGTACTAGTTTGATGTGAACCTTTAAGAGTAATTTATCAAATTGGTTAGATCTAAAAAAAAAAAAATACCCTTCGTATGATCCCATCAATATACATATAGATGTACCGATTTTACAGTTCAGCCATCCGGCGATCCTGAGATTTTTTCAAATAGATAGAATTCCTTTACCCCCATATCATCTTTCTACAGGCCAAAGAGCCCCTTTTCGACGGAAGCGCCGCATGTTATACCCTCTTTTCTTACACTAAATAGGTATCTGCGTTATGATACAAGTCTTAGTTAAAAAAAAAATGGATCAGAGTTGGGCCCATCAGATCTAAACAGTCTTATTTTTTTGAACATGAAGAAATAAAGAAGCCATTGCCATTGCCGGAAATACTAAGCCTACTAAAGGCACCAAAACAGAGGGAAAGTCGAAAGTTGTCATATAAAGGATACCTCAATTTACTATTTGTACCTGTTATTATTTATATTAATATTATAAAGATAAAGATTAGTATAAATCTAAGTATATATCTAAGTGAGTATAGAAGGTACAAAAGCATATATCATATCTATAGTTTCTATAATTCTAAATTCTATATTTGGATTAAATTCTATATTTGGATTAT